AGTTTCCTACCTCATACGGCTCATAAATCGATTCTTTTTGTTTGTGTCCTATCTTAATCTACCCTATGCTAACTGAATTAGATTTCTCATAAATCTATCCCATTTTTTCTTGGGTTAACCAGAAGAAGTTAATTACATAAGTTTCAAACCCTAATTTTGATCAATAATCAGAATCAGTTTGATCTTTTCTCCCACCTTCAGAAGAATGAAGCATAGGTATCCCCACAATATCGTTAGAATTTTCTGAAAGGTAACTATCTCGGTTTCATATATGGAATTCATATAGAATCTTTGAAAAAGACTTTTTTCCATAAGAAAAAAGAACTTACTATCTTTGGGACCTGATGCTACACCGCTGCTCAATACCTTAGTGGATCGACTCTATTACATAAGTTGATTCCTAACTTTTGTTCCATATCATGACATAAGTAAGCAGTTCTTAACTGTATCGACTCAATAGCTCGCTAATTGATCTTTACGGTGCTTTCTCTATCAATTTGATCCTTTATCCATAGAATATAGTATATAGGCTGCACTCATTTTTTTTTCTTCCTATTTTGGTTCTCGTGAAGTCTCTTTCCTTGCTACAGCTGATAAAAATCGTTGCTTTGGACGATGCATTATGTAGAAAGCCTATTTTTTCTAGTATTTACTAGCCAATTTGATCTTTGCTTTTTTTCCTTATTTCTATAGTGGAGATAGTCGCACGTAATGACAGATCACGGCCATATTATTAAAAGCTTGTGGTAAGAATGGGTTTCGTTCTAGTGCCCGGAAATAATATTCCAAAGCCTTTGTATGCTCTCCATTGCTTGTGTGTATAAGGCCTATGTTATAGAGTATATAACTTCGATCATAGGGATCAATTTCTGGTCGCGTAGCTTCATAATAATTCTGTAAAGCTTCCGCATAATTTCCTTCGGATTGAGCCAACATCCGTTACGGTCGTTCATTCTATTCAAAAAATCTCCGTTCCAGAACCGTACATGAGATTTTCATCTCATACGGCTCCTCCCTTCTGCGCATAGTACTAAGGGTAAGGGGAATAATCCATAGATTAAAAATTGAACTATTCTCATCTCATTATGAACTGAAAGGAACTAGTATTTTTACAAGAAATCTCTAGCCAGCCTTCCCGCAAGAGGTTTTTTCTTAACACCAATCATATTAGTGTTAGATATAAATGGTAACTCCAACAATTTCTTTGTTCTCAACGCCTTCTATTTCCAGGAATTAGTCACTTCAACGATCTTTGATGGTTATACGGGTATCCAAAGTACAAACGAGATGGATGTTTGTTGTCCCAACCATTCTTGTTAGTCCCGATACCGATAAGGAAAAGGGGAATTTATAACAAAGTTTTTGTGTTGTTGATTCCTAGGTGTAGTGCTTTTTCCCTTATGCTGCCTATTGGTACTAATGTAGTGTAGGATTGACCCGCAATACGGAACCCATAGGTGTAACCTTTCGCTCAATACTCAAATCAACAATTGAAACATCTGAGGCTGCATCAATCGAGGATACACGATAGAAGGAATTGTTCTATCTCCAAACTTCACCTTCACCGAGCGTAGGTTTATTTCAATAATTTCGTTCTTTCTATACCGAATCGCGTCTCTTTCTCGTAAGACTGAGGTGAGGGCTAAAAAAAAACAAGAAAAAAGAATCAAATCGCACCATCTCTGTAATAGGTAAATGCCTTTTTTTCTCCTGAAGTTGTCGGAATTATTCGTAATAAGATATTGGCTACAATTGAAGAGGTCTTATCAATAAAATTTCCATTTATACGAGATCTAGGCATAATTAGCAATCCATTCTAGAATTCTTTTCATTACCCCTCGGGGAAAATGATCCCACAAACAAAGCAAAGGAATTATACAGTACGAAATAACATAAAAACAGACTAATTTTATTCTAATAAATAGATATGTAAATAGATATGGGCTTTCCGCTTAAATTGTCCCCTTTTGTTTGGGAAAGATATGAGATATTGGAATCAGATTGATTTCATTCCCATTTTTGTAGTATACCAATGAGCGGAACTATTACTATTTCATCTAAGTTAAATAACCAAGGACTTTATTTTACTATGGATTCTGATAACTCGAGAAGTTTTGATTTGGTTATGATCCAAAGAGAAAAAAGAATGGAATAATCATTCCCTGAAAAAATAGAGTAGAGTAACCATACCTTCTGTTTGCATAACGTGTATACACCACGCCATACAATCGAAATATCAAAATCCATGGCATGGGACGATTCAAAAATTTGGAATAGATCCGTGGGGTAGCTGATGAATGAGAGAAGTTTTTGTTGAGAAATATTAAATGGGAAAGGAATTCTTCCTATGGAACTAGTGATCGGTCGTACCTGTACTGCAGTAATATGAATAACTCGCTATTCACTCAGTTTCTGGTCAATAATAAGATTATGTAGGAGAGATGGCCGAGTGGTTCAAGGCGTAGCATTGGAACTGCTATGTAGGCTTTTGTTTACCGAG